CGGTCTAATGAAATAAAAACTCTTGATTTTAGTTAGTTTATTTCAACTCATTAATCTAATTCATTATGGGATTCATTGTTTTCCATTTCAATTTATTAGTAAATTTTAGAAGATTATAGATCTAAAATGAACTTTTTTATTGATAAAGAATAAAAAATGACTGATATATTTTTTATCAAACCACGTAGCCTTTAACAGATTTATTACTAGTCTCACTCGAATTTTAAAATTGAATTTAGGTGTATTTTTTATACAAAACAAAAAAACTCAATTTATTAAGCAAAAGTTTACAAGCCTTTGAAGTATTTTATTACATGTAAATAAAGTATAGAATAACAAAAATAAAAGTCTTTTAGGTTTTTTATTGATTTTATTAAGTTTGATAGAATTGATTTCTATGCCATAGCAGATTCTAAAGATATAAGATAAACAACGAGAACTAAAAGTTCCAAACGAAAAAATTTAGGTTTTACGAATAGTGTATGGAATCAAAATTTTGTTATTTCGAGTAATTTTTGATTTTGATCCAAATTTCACGAATCTTTGACATATCTATATATATATTTTTTTAGAATCTTATTTAGAGAAAAAAATAGATAATGAATAAGAAATAATAATTTGTTTTGAACAATAGATGTCTTTCACATCCAACTATAACAATGAGTAACTTCTTCGTTTTAAAATGGCAGTTCCAAAAAAACGTACTTCGATATCAAAAAAGCGTATTCGTAAAAATATTTGGAAAAGGAAAGGATATTGGGCAGCGTTAAAAGCTTTGTCATTAGGGAAATCTCTTTCTACCGGGAATTCAAAAAGTTTTTTTGTACGACAAACAAATAAGTCCTAAAATATTGGAATAATTTGTGAATTTCAAAGTTAATATAAAATTCACAATTGGTAGTACCTATTCTAATCAATATGAAATAGACTCTTAATTATACGATTATAAGATGTCTAAAAGAAGAATTCTTCCGTTTTCTGAATTCTAAAAAAATAGATTTTTTTCTTTTTTTAGTATATTTTTCACTCGGATTTTGGCGGTGTGGTGGGGAGTCTTTTTTTCCCCATCGACCTTTACTAAAAAAACTTATTTTATTGAATTGACTTGTTCAATCTCGACGATTGAATATAAATAGGGTATTATGAGTTCGAGCAAGCCGCTATGGTGAAATCGGTAGACACGCTGCTCTTAGGAAGCAGTGCTAGAGCATCTCGGTTCGAGTCCGAGTGGCGGCATGCCATCTTCTAAAAGAGATCCAATAGATCCTATAATAAAAATAAATAAAATTCCCAATTTATATTTCTTAATTAATATAGGGGATTCCCCCTAAAATATTGGAATAATTTGTGAATTTCAAAGTTAATATAAAATTCACAATTGGTAGTACCTATTCTAATCAATATGAAATAGACTCTTAATTATACGATTATAAGATGTCTAAAAGAAGAATTCTTCCGTTTTCTGAATTCTAAAAAAATAGATTTTTTTCTTTTTTTAGTATATTTTTCATTCGGATTTTGACGGTGTGGTGGGGAGTCTTTTTTTCCCCATCGACCTTTACTAAAAAAACTTATTTTATTTAATTGACTTGTTCAATCTCGACGATTGAATATAAATAGGGTATTATGAGTTCGAGCAAGCCGCTATGGTGAAATCGGTAGACACGCTGCTCTTAGGAAGCAGTGCTAGAGCATCTCGGTTCGAGTCCGAGTGGCGGCATGCCATCTTCTAAAAGAGATCCAATAGATCCTATAATAAAAATAAATAAAATTCCCAATTTATATTTCTTAATTAATATAGGGGATTCCCTCTTTTTTTTTTCATTTTTATGATATTTTCAACTTTAGAGCATATATTAACTCATATTTCTTTTTCTATTGTTTCAATTGTAATTACAATTCATTTGATAACCTTATTGGGCAATGAAATCATAAAACCATATGATTCGTCAGAAAGGGGGATGATAGCTACTTTTTTTTGTCTAACAGGATTATTAACCACTCGTTGGATTTATTCGGGCCATTTCCCACTAAGTGATTTATATGAATCATTAATTTTTCTTTCATGGAGTTTCTCCCTTATTCACATAGTGCCTTATTTCAAAATAAGAAAAAATTATTTAAACACAATAACTGCCTCAAGTACTATTTTTACCCAAGGTTTTGCTACTTCAGGTCTTTTAAATGAAATACAAAAACCCGCAATATTAGTACCCGCTCTACAATCGGAGTGGTTAATAATGCACGTAAGTATGATGATATTAAGCTATGCGGCTCTTCTTTGTGGATCATTATTATCAGTAGCACTTCTAGTCATTACATTTAGAAATATTTTTTATAGTTCTAAAAGTAATAATATATTAAAATTAAATGGGTCATTTTCATTTGGTGAAATCCAATACAAGAATGAAAGAAACAATATTTTTAAACGAACTTCTTTTTTTTCTGCTAAGAATTATTATAAGGCCCAATTTATTCAACAGTTAGATTATTGGAGTTA